GACATTCTTAGATAATATATATATATAAATTGTAGAACCAACTGGGAACGGGAGGGAAGCTTGCTTCAAGAATTGATTTCATGTGGGCTTTTTCTTTCCAGCCCTCACCATCCCTGGCAGTAATCCAAGTACACCGGCAAAGGGATTACAACTGCACGGTTGAGATACCTATTAATGCAATTACAGGATTTTTTAAAGGCCTGACTCTAACAAGTCAGTAAGTAAACTACCTTGTAAACCCTTCTTTCTAGCGTAAAGATTGGCATGCTCATGGACTCACCCCCTACATTAGAATTGTAATCCACATCCTAATGCTCTAGAAGGGCCTACTCTTTTCTTTTCCTGTCTAACTAAAAGAAGGAAGAATAGAATAGGGGGCGGGTAACTCAGAGAATTTGATTTGATTTGGCTTTGACAACAGAGGACGCGATCTCTCTGTAAAGCTTGTGTGTTCGCGCGGTTCTATATGGAATAAATCTCTCCACTCTTCTATGAGAATTTGAATAAGGAACATGCCTTTCAGATACAGATCAATCTCTCTTAGCAATGATCTGTCTAGGGCAGTTTGAACTAAAAGATAATAAGAATTACTTAACCCTCCCCTTCCTCGTCCAAACACTATGTCAGTTGCTTGCGCTTGCCTTCTCCTTCAAAGCGTCAGAACGCCCTACGAACTTCGGATTGACGACTAGTCTTGATTGGAGCCAATGTACCGGCGCTTAAAAGGCCATGGATCTTTCCTCCGAGGGAATTGACACTGATCTATAACGACGTGTATGTTCTTTAACAAGGACTTCCCTTTGTTGATAGAAAGTTTTTGGTCCCTGGCGCAAAGGCCAACCTCCTCCTTGTGGCGTCTTTAGCTTCTAGCCGGTCTCATCTCAACGCGGGTGATCCTCCAGGCCTCTAGCCTAGAAAAGAGTCTTTCCTTTGAAAAGGGCACTAGGATTATCTCCTAACTAAGCTGATGTATTGGCCGAGTCTTCAACTCAAACCCCCTTGGATCAGCTTCCGGGAAACTCCTAAACTAAAGCCGATTCGCAGATCTGTTCTCCCAGCCTGGAATTCCCTACTTGAATAATCGGCATCACTATCCCGCTTCCCGAGGGCGGAAGTCTGTTTTTTTTAATTCAGGGAGGTAAGGAACAAAGCTTTCAACGGAGAAAGGGGAAGAGGGGCTAATTAGAATATGCAGCAGCGCTTAGCCCCTCCACTCAACTCAGCCATACAAGTCTTTTTAGTTATCCTATACGTTATGTGTTTAGAAACATAGTTACACGGTTACACGACTTCGATAATAGGACAATTTACCACTCATCCAATCCTTCCCTCGCTGGCACTGAGTCCAAGTAAGGGAAAAAAGTCTTTCGGAAGGACTAGAATAGCGGAATTTAGCAAAGCCTGCGCCTACAAAGAGAGGGAAAGGATAGGGGAAACACCTATAAGCCCTTAGCCTCGATCTACAAGAACAACTAATTGATTATACTACATCGACGAAGACGGAGACCACTTTTACAGCTTTTGCACCCAAGCCTAAGCCCCCTTGCTTGCTGCATAGCACCCACGGTTAGCATTACTACAAAAATGAACATCGCAATGGCTTTCTTTCCTCTTTCGGTTAAGGCGCGCTCCTCGCTTGATACAATCAGTGGAACGACAGGAGATCGGCCATAGGACAGGTTTTCGAGTGGTCCCATACCACCCGGATTGAATCCTTGCTCCTTCACCGATGCGATGACTATAGATTCTATCTCGTAACACTTGTTTGTCTGTCTAATTCAGATAGGCTTTCTTATTTATTTCATTTGCTATTTTATTTGTTTGGTTGTGGGATGAGCTAATTTTCTGGGTATATGCCCAAACCAAGACAGGTTAAAAGGTACAAAGAGATGATTGAATTTTGTTATCCTCAAGTAAAGCCATAAGAAAAAGGAATGTTTTTTATAAAATATTTGTTTATATGAATCTATGCCCCTTAGAGCTCTTTCCCCGTGGGATCTTTAGAGTCTCTCTCCCAGTCTCCTCTACAACAATGCAAGAGGCAAGTTAGTAATAGACGGTTCTAGGTACAGGTAAGATGCAATTCCTTCTTATGCTTATGAGCGAGCAAGCACCGGTGCGGCAAACTGACTGTGATTGAATAGCTATCCTTTCTAACTAAGGGAAAGGAACTCAAGCCATATGTGGGAAGACTGAACTGGACTGAGATTGAGGGAACACTCCATGAGACAGTGGGATTGCGCCATCACTTTTCAGTGCCTCTACGAGCTGTGAGGCAGATTGAACGCTACGCCCTTGGAAGAAAATCTTTTCCTGGATAGATGCTGTACATCCAAATCCAGATGCCGAAGTTTTTGCAGGGTGATCAAATTGACTTAAGAACCTGGGTCGGATTCTATTGATTGTGGTTTCTTGGCTGGTCCCTGTGCCATACAGAGGACTATTATGCTCCTCGTCCCTAAAAACCTAATAATAAGAATAGGTCGTCGTCTGTAAATGCAGCCAGATTAATCATCCTATAAGGATGCCTTCCTCGACTGTTCTGCAAAGAAAGCCAGATTATCCTCAATCCTCAGGATTAAAGAATGCTTCCACCAAAGTACCCGGAAACATCATTAGCACGTCATATCATATACTGTGAGCAAGGCGGGGATCCTCTTCAAATCTAAGGGGCCAGCACAAAATGGCGAGATCATCTATCTATCTCTAGGATATCCGCTGTTATGCCTTCCTTACCTACCAGAATTCATTCATACCATTCCCTCACGTGCCTTTGCAGTTAGCAGCGGAAAGAGAGATAGAGATTGGTTAACTCCCTTAAGTCTTCCTAAGGGTATAAGAAGGTATCCGTGAGGGCATTTAAAGTGAGGGTCTCACTCGGCCCGAGAGATAGCTGAATTGACCTTAGTCTTCCTAAGGGAGTGAGTGAACTACTAGTCGTAGGGCACGAACGCAATAAGAAGGAAGTCTTTCGCGCTGCTTTGGAATTTGTTGCAGCGAAGGTCCTTTCCGTTAATTCAATATCTGTCTCGCCTGCTAACTATTCTCGGTCTACCCGGCCGGATAGGGTATTCGATTCCGGCTACTTTACCTTTATTACGATATCACCAGATTAGCAAGAAAGACCTGTGACCTGGTTCAAGCTTTGTTTTGACTTCAAGCAGTTCCAAGATCAGGATCCGTATTTGATTTTCAATCAATCTCCTCAGCATGAATTTAAAGTGGGTCTATCGATACAAGTGGTAAGACCGATCATTCAGCATCCAAGACCTGGCCGATGGCTACTTCAAATTCAAGTGCCACTTATCTTAACACAACTCGGGCTAATCGACTCCCAGCCTAGCTAGACCTAGACCCGGTTCAAGCAATTAAGCCAAAGCAACACTTATTCCTTACCGGATTCCATTCTTTCGTCCACTTCTCTCTTCTATTTTTCTTTTGGTATCTGGGTGTAAAAGGTGGGGAGGGGTTTAGTTTGCAAGAATGAACCTAAAGGCAGCCTAAGTACTTTCTCTGAGAAAAAGGGTAGGGCTTTCAGCGCCTCATGCCATAAAAAGAAAGAGAGGGATGGATGGAAATATCTATCGGATGGAGCAGGAACTGCATTAGACTAGATAGACAGATTAGAGGAGTAACGACCACCGGTACTTAAATCAATAGGCGGTCGCAAGAGATATTAGCCTCTACAGACAGTTGCCGGATAGAAAGGCCTTTTTCACGAGATTGGCGTTGCCTGGGTCAACTCTCTCCTATCTTATGTTGCTATTTTAGCCGTTATGTTACATATTTTTTGATTCTTTGACCCGCGAAAGCGAACGAGGAAGCTTACCATTCCGCCGTCGGTCAGTTATTCAAAGAAGAGTATCAACGGTATAACTACGAAATATTGATTGCAAAGCTCGGACTTTCATCCCAAACTATTTATTCTTTCGAATCTTAACCATGAAAGTCAGTAAATGTTGGCTTCCTCGATTACACAGTTGACCACACGCATTCAACGGTAGGGAGTAAGACCTTCTCTTTACAATTTGGAAGGTAAATTCCAGGGATACTCATCGAGTAGACCATACCAAGGCTTTCTTTGAAAGCTCCATCTTTGCTTTTCTGATCTCATTGTGGACGTGTAGAGATAGGCACCTTATATATGCAATAACGATCTCTCTAGACAGATTCGTGAAAGATAAATTTACGCCATGGAAGTTTCATTGCTGAATGACTTGTCTGCTACCAACTCCTTCCTCTATGGGTAGGGCATCTCTACATGTGAGACCTTGTATACAAATTTCTCACATACCGCCGAGGAATAAAGTAAAGAAAAACTCCTCCTTGCTTTCATGCATAGCAGACTAACAAGCTGAAAAGTGATCTCGCTGTACCCGATCCCCAAGCACTGACATTGAGAGAAGAGTGGAACGGGACTAGCTTTATATTATAGGGGACTTCCCCGGAGACTTCTCAACTCATATCGGAGCAAGGAAGCAAGCAACCTACTGAGACTGAGCCTTAGCATGCAGAGAAGAAGGGGTAAAGCAATACCTCATTCTCACCGGCAGACAGCGATGTAGGGGAACGATCGGCCCCGTATGGAAACAGGAACAAGAGAAGAACGAAGCCCTCTCCAATCTAGGACTCTTTCCTAAATAGATCGAGCTGTATATAACCCATACCCTGAGGAAGGCACGGGAGCACCCCCCAATGAGATATTAGGCTTTCCTCACTTCTTCGTAGTGAGTGATTAGGCTTGACTTAGTTGATTCGGATTCTTTTTTATAAGAAATAGTATAGTGCTCTCTTTTCAAGAGCAACAATCCCATTTTCTTCTTTCTATTTACCAAAATGACCTCAAACTCGTGATCCCCTTAGCTTATTATCATGCTTTTGAAGGGCAGTTAATTGACCCCTTCTACGAAGAACCTATTGGCAAGGTTGATGGGTAAGTTGCGATACTGTATTCACCACGCTCGCCATATCGAGGGCCGGATAAGGCATTCGGGGCAGGCTATTGGAGAAAGATCCTCTCGCTACTTTTATCTTTCACTTCACTTTTTTATCCGGAAATGAGGAGTATCTTAGCGGAAGCCGTTACGTCAGCTTAACTAAGAGGCCTGATCCGTGCTAGCAGATTAGTCTCATCCTGGGCGACCTACTCTCCTCAGCAGTAGCTGCCGCTAGCGGTAGTCCCTTATGCCTACAAAACTCTATAAATCCAATCTATCCGGCTGCAGCCCTACTGTTATGAGTTTCGTATCATCAATATAATCAGTTCATTCTAGAGGCTTGTGAGCAATCTCAGTCAGCGTCTGCAAGCATGCAAACTGACTCAATTTTTTGGCATAGTAGGTAATGCGTAGTCTTTTAGTGAGTCCAGCACATTCGGTATTTGGCTCGCCTACGCCGATCTTCATCAACAAGCTAGGTATTCATTAGCTGTCATTACGCCGACAAGTAAGGAAGGATATAGTCAAAACGCTATGCCTCAGCTTGTTTACCCAATCAGACCTAGGACCTGCAATGCCTGTAAAAGAAAGAAGTACAGGCTTGCTTGCCAGTCCACTCATTGTTATCTGATAGCCATTGGAAACCTTCTAACTATTATCATATATAAAGAAATTCGGGGAATCTTTCCAGCGTACTCTCGTTGGTGCACACTCTGGACTTGTCGATCGTTATTCTATATGATGAGTGATTTATTGAATTGCTAGTCTGTCAGTGAGAGAAGCTGTGATCGAGAAACCACCGCCAAAAGGTGTTCATAGAGCCGGTCCCAGGTAGGCTAAGATCCTCTCAGAGCTGAAATGAAGAAAACCAAGTGTTTATAGCTTTCAGCGTGTCAAGTGCGAGATTGGCTTCGAGAAGCCGTGAGCCCAGTAGTGCTTTATTCAAGCGGTGAAAGAGTATGAACTGAACCCTTCCTCACTAGGATCAACTAAAGCACCGGCAAGTGATTCGAAAGTTCTTCGAGACCTTTTACCGCTTAACGGCAGTAATAAATATCTTATTCAACCGATTGATGATCGAAAGAAGACAAGAAGCATCTCCTTCGGTTCCGGGTTCTAGTTAAGGTTCCTATCCTAGAAAAAGTTCCAACGCTTAGCTTACTATCAGCTTCAGGAAGCACTGGAAACCAAGCAGGACAAGATCTCTATTCGGGGGAGTTATCTTGTGCGGGAAGAGGACCTTCTATTTTCGGGCATTTCTTAGGAACCCGACTCTCAAGTCACCTCTCCTTCCCATCAGGGATATGGGCAACTAAACTACTTTTCAAAGGTCTAAAGAACGGCCTCTTCTCATTCAAAGGAGAAGGAATGGAATCGCCGACTGATGTTACGATGACCGGAACAGCTTCTACTAGAACTAAGCGGATCGTCAGACCGAAAGAAAGAGGAAGCTTACTTACCTCTTAGAATAACCAGATATAAAGTAAACTAAAGCATCTGTCATATGCTGTAATCGAATCCGTAAAATATCTTTCATAAGATAGTTTCTCACATAAATGAGTCCTCCCCTGAAGTCCTTTCTGCACTTGCTGCCTAGCCTTCGGGAATGAAAGTCAGTGCCCCTGGTTTATAAGGAGCTGCTTCCTAACCGCTTTCCAACATCATCTTTCTCGCTTTCCAAAGCAAAGGTAAACGACTAACTAAGCAAAGCACTAGGTACGGTCAGCCTTAGACAAGACAAGCCAATCATTCAGACCTGACTTTCTCTATATTACCTGATTTTTGAATGCACGGGAAATCTCTGGTAGACCTGGACATGTTCCATGGCGCGAAGTCTCTTCTCATCTAATAGCTCTAATTGTGGGGATATCTAAAAAAGATGCTCCCCCTCTCATCCACATCAAAATCTTTGTCAAGCTGGGCCCTGATGAGGGATGGGAATGGCTGAATACGTCTGCCCTTTTCTTCGTACGCAAGTAAGCAACTGGCCAACAATTGTATCGAGCTACAGGCCCTTCTCATAAGATGTTGTAAGCTACGGGCCATAAAATGTCCGACGAAGCTTAAAGCAGAAAGAGCTAACTAAGAAGGGGGCCGCCCCTTTAAAGCAAATGCCTGTGAGAAGCCTTAGAAGTTACAGGGCATAGAAGCAGGCCTAAGCAGCACCTAAGAAGCAGGTCAAGAAGCCGCTTACCAAACAAGAAGAAGATCGAGAAGGGTTCACCCAACGGAAACCCGCGCTACAACCCAACCAGAAGAATCCATTACAAGACTTCAAAGACTAGCCGGAAACCCATACTCTCGCTTAGAAGGGCATACGGAAAAAACTACCATACATACGTAATGGACTACTTTTCAGACAACAATCTTTCCTAATTTGACTGATAGCCCTCAAGGATTAGGCCAGGACTCATACGATTACAAGGAGTAGGATGCTTGAAAGGCTGGCTGATGTGCTGTGCTTTTCAAAATCCCGCTCAATCACGTAAATAAAGATCAGATAGTTAGTCTTCCTCGCCGGCTGAGGACGCACCCCTTTCTCTGACATCAAATTCACTGATAG